ATAAACTTCTCATTGATGTATTGTTTCATCGAGATTCAATCCAAATCACGATGGTATTTTCTTGTTCCTGAATGGGTCTCTTTTATCTTTTTAGGTTTATGCTCTACTCCGGGTAAAGATCCGCCCGATTTGGATTTGCACATATAGGACAAATCTTCCCATCACCATTTCTTTTTGTTATGACTTTACAAATAACAAACAGGAATCATTTATGATACACGTAGTAATCATAGATATATTACCAATTGGGTTTTTTCTAAACGGAGCCTGGATACTTCATTTTTTGAGTCCAACCAAAGCCAACCCTAAATTATTCTAATTGATAATAGTACTATGAATTCCCCCAAACAATGCATCTAATTGCACTTCACGCTCCAATTTTTGGATGATTCAATTTCTCTTTCTTGGGCGAAACGGAGGATATCTCGATCGGGGGAGAGAACGGGGAAATCCCATATGACCCAATATATCTGACAAGTCGCACTATACGTCAACCCAAGATGCATCTTCCTCTCCAGGACTTCGGAAAGGTACTTTTGGAACACCAATAGGCATGAATTGAAAGAAAAAATAACTAAATACTATATTTCACTTTGATGTGGAAACGTAACAATATGGTTTTATTGTCTTTATAATATTGGCTTTATCATATTTATTTTATCCATAGATTAGAAAAATTCAGAAAGAAAGACAAAATAAATAAAGGAAAATTTTTACGAATAGGTCTTTCTAATGATAAATAAGGATGGACGCATTTACTCATAGAAAATGGTATCAATCCACCATTGCGTATTGGTACTTATCGAGTATAAAATAAATCTGCTTCTCTTTGTTCTTACGAACAGAATTCTTCCATTATTACGAACAGAATAGAATATAGAATAAATATTAACCTAACCCTTGTTAGGAAATAATCCATTGAACAAGGGAAGTCCATAGGATAGTCATAGTATAGTCTTTTCCAATGCAATAAAGTTACGTAGTGTCTATTTTTCTTTGATAAAGGGGTATTTTCCATGGGTTTGCCTTGGTATCGTGTTCATACCGTTGTATTGAATGATCCCGGCCGGTTGCTTTCCGTTCATATAATGCATACAGCTCTGGTTGCTGGTTGGGCGGGCTCAATGGCTCTGTATGAATTAGCAGTTTTTGATCCTTCTGACCCTGTTCTTGATCCAATGTGGAGGCAGGGTATGTTCGTTATACCCTTCATGACTCGTTTAGGAATAACCAATTCATGGGGAGGTTGGAGTATCACAGGAGGGACTGTAACGAATCCGGGGATTTGGAGTTACGAAGGTGTAGCTGGGGCACATATTGTGTTTTCTGGCTTATGCTTTTTGGCAGCTATCTGGCATTGGGTCTATTGGGATCTAGAAATATTTTCTGATGAACGTACAGGAAAACCTTCTTTGGATTTGCCCAAGATCTTTGGAATTCATTTATTTCTCTCCGGGGTGGCTTGCTTTGGTTTTGGTGCATTTCATGTAACAGGCCTGTACGGTCCTGGAATATGGGTGTCCGATCCTTATGGACTAACGGGAAAAGTACAACCTGTAAATCCGTCGTGGGGCGTGGAAGGTTTTGATCCTTTTGTTCCGGGAGGAATAGCTTCTCATCATATTGCAGCAGGTACATTGGGCATATTAGCGGGTCTATTCCATCTTAGCGTTCGACCGCCACAACGTCTATATAAAGGATTACGTATGGGAAATATTGAAACCGTACTCTCCAGTAGTATCGCGGCTGTCTTTTTTGCAGCTTTTGTTGTTGCTGGAACTATGTGGTATGGTTCAGCAACTACCCCCATCGAATTATTTGGTCCCACTCGTTATCAATGGGATCAGGGTTACTTCCAGCAAGAGATATATCGACGAGTTAGCGCCGGGCTAGCAGGAAATCAAAGTTTATCAGAAGCCTGGTCTAAAATTCCTGAAAAATTAGCCTTTTATGATTATATCGGCAATAATCCGGCAAAAGGAGGATTATTCAGGGCAGGCTCAATGGATAACGGAGATGGAATAGCGGTTGGATGGTTAGGACACCCTATCTTTAGAGATAAAGAGGGGCGTGAGCTTTTTGTACGTCGTATGCCCACCTTTTTTGAAACATTTCCAGTCGTTTTGGTAGACGGCGACGGAATTGTTAGAGCTGATGTTCCTTTTAGAAGGGCAGAATCGAAGTATAGTGTTGAACAAGTAGGTGTAACCGTTGAGTTCTATGGCGGCGAACTCAATGGAGTCAGTTATAGTGATCCTGCTACTGTGAAAAAATATGCTAGACGCGCTCAATTGGGTGAAATTTTTGAATTAGATCGTGCGACTTTGAAATCCGATGGTGTTTTTCGTAGCAGTCCAAGGGGTTGGTTTACTTTTGGGCATGCTTCGTTTGCTTTGCTCTTCTTCTTCGGACACATTTGGCATGGTGCTAGAACCTTGTTCAGAGATGTTTTTGCTGGTATTGACCCAGATTTGGATGCTCAAGTAGAGTTTGGAGCATT